GGTCGATTTCCTAATAAATAGGAATTTCTAGGTATACCTCGTAAACAAAGATTTTTTCTTTTGTGGAATTAATCCATTTCTTTCTTTTCGAAATCAATTCTGTTCAAGGAAGCAAATAGTTAATCTGTCATGGTTACTAAAGTCTATCTATCGCATATAGACTTTAAGGACATCGTGGCCTAATCGTCGAGGTGAAGTCGGGGCCTAAAAGATCGAATGAAATAGTACAGAGACAAGTAAATCCCTTATGAATCCTAAGGTACTCCTTAATTCATAATAGTAAGAATTACCGGATTCATCAATCAAGGGGAAGTAGACTACTCAAGAATTTCACATTGAATTTATGTCATAATTGAATGAAAGAATTCTTAAAAGAGAAAGAATAAGGAAGATGGAATCAATGAAATTTTGCTTCGTCTTTGCTAGAAACTTGAGTAAGGAGTAGATCTTTTTTGGGCTTTCTATAATTTGCAAGCGAGAATTCCCTTTGTGTTCTTTATGTAGTGTACCTACTTGAGCCGGATGAAAGGAAACTTTCACGTCCGATTTTTCGGGGGGGCAAGATCATATCGAATCCTATCCCAATTATTATTTTTTTAGGCCCATCGCTAAAAAACCCACTTTCTTACGATTACGAGGTTCATTCGAATATGAAATCGAATCTTGGAAATACAGTATTCCACTCTTTTTTAATACTCAAGGTTTCGATCCATTTCGAAATCGAGAGATGGCCACTGGAGCAGGTTCTATCCGAGAACAATTAGCGGATCTAGATTTACGAAAAATTCGAAATTCTTCATTGTTAGAATGGAAAGATTTGGCGAAAGAAGGTCCCACAGGGAATCTATGGGAAGATCAAAAGGTTAGAAGAAGAAAAGATTTTTTGATTAGACGCATGGGATTGGCTAAGCATTTTATTGAAACAAATATAGAACCAGAATGGATGGTTTTGTGTCTATTACCAGTTCTTCCTCCTGAGTTGAGACCGATCATTGAGATAGATGGAGGTAAATTAATGAGCTCGGATATTAATGAACTCTATAGACGAGTTATTAATCGGAACAATACTCTTATAGGTCTATTAAGTAGATTTACGCCCGGAGAATTAATAACGTGTCAGGAGAAATTGGTCCAAGAAGCCGTGGATACACTTCTTGATAATGGAGTCCGCGGACAACCAACGAGGGACAGGCATAATAAAGTTTACAAGTCGTTTTCAGATGTACTTAAAGGCAAAGAGGGAAGATTTCGCGAGACTCTGCTTGGTAAACGGGTCGATTATTCAGGGCGTTCAGTCATTGTCGTGGGTCCTTCACTTTCATTACATCGATGTGGATTGCCCCGCGAAATAGCAATAGAGCTTTTCCAGACATTTGTAATTCGTGGACTAATTAGCGAACATCTTGCTTCGAGCATAGGGGTTGCTAAGAGGAAAATTCAGGAAAAAGAACCGATTGTATGGGAAATACTTCGGGAAGTTATGCAGGGGCATCCTGTATTGCTGAATAGAGCACCCACTCTGCATAGATTAGGTATACAGGCATTCCAGCCCATTTTAGTTGAAGGACGTGCTATTTATTTACATCCATTAGTTCGTAAGGGATTCAATGCAGACTTTGACGGTGATCAAATGGGGGTTCATGTGCCTTTATCTTTGGAGGCTCAAGCAGAGGCACGTTTACTTATGTTTTCTAATATGAATCTTTTGTCTCCGGCTATTGGGGATCCCATTTGCGTACCAACGCAAGATATGCTTATTGGACTCTATGTATTAACGAGCGGGAATCCGCGGGGTATTTGTGTAAATAGGTATAATCCATGTCATCGCAGAAACTCTCAAAATCAAAGAATTGACAAGAATAACTATAAGTATACGAAAGAAAAAGAACCCTTTTTTTGTAATTCCTATGATGCAATTGGCGCTTATCGACAAAAACGAATCAAGTTAGATAGTCCTTTGTGGCTCCGGTGGCGACTAGATCAACGTGTTATTGCTGAAAGAGAAGCTCCCATCGAAATTCACTATGAATCTTTGGGTACCTATTATGAGATTTATGGGCACTATCTAATAGTAAGAAGTATAAAAAAAGAGATTCTATATATATATATTCGAACCACTGTTGGTCATATTTCTCTTTTTCGAGAAATTGAAGAAGCCATCCAGGGGTTTTGTCAGGCCTGTTCATATGATTCCTAAATGAAGTAATTCTCTTATACGGATTGAAATTCGGGTCGCCCTTGTTTAACTAGGACCCTAATTACTGCCGAATTTCTACGCGAATCAAGATCTAGAAAAGGGAGTTTTCCAATCATCGACTCAAATCCATTGTGAAATCCTATTCAGCAGAATAAGGAGGTACTTATGTCAGAACGGTCCAATCTGGTCTTTCACAATAAAGTGCTAGACGGAACTGCTATGAAACGCCTTATTAGTAGATTAATCGATCACTTCGGAATGGCATATACATCACATATATTGGATCAAGTCAAGACTCTGGGTTTCAAACAAGCTACTGCTACATCCATTTCATTAGGAATTGATGATCTTTTAACACTACCCTCTAAGAGATGGCTAGTTCAAGATGCTGAACAACAAAGTTTCATTTTGGGAAAACATCATAATTATGGAAATGTACACGCGGTAGAAAAATTACGCCAATCTATTGAAATATGGTATTCGACAAGTGAATATTTGCGACAAGAAATGAATCCTAATTTTAGGATGACCGACCCATTTAATCCAGTCCATATAATGTCTTTTTCGGGAGCTCGAGGAAATCAATCTCAGGTACATCAATTAGTAGGTATGAGGGGATTAATGTCGGATCCCCAAGGACAAATGATTGAGTTACCCATTCAAAGCAATTTCCGCGAAGGGCTCTCTTTAACAGAATATATTATTTCGTGCTACGGAGCCCGTAAAGGAGTTGTGGATACTGCTGTACGAACAGCAGATGCTGGATATCTCACTCGCAGACTTGTTGAAGTAGTTCAACACATTGTTGTACGTCGAACAGATTGTGGCAGCGTAAGGGGTCTTTCTGTGAGTCCTCGAACTCGAACTGGGATGATGCAGGAAAGGATTTTTCTCCAAACCTTAATTGGTCGTGTATTAGCAGATGATATATATATAGGTTTGCGATGCATTGCCACTCGAAATCAAGATATTGGGATTGGACTTGTCAATCGAGTCATAACCTTTCGAGCACAATCAATATCTATTCGAACTCCTTTTACTTGTAGAAGTACATCTTGGATCTGTCGATTATGTTATGGCCGAAGTACGACTCATGGCGACCTGGTCGAATTGGGGGAAGCTGTAGGTATTATTGCAGGTCAATCTATTGGGGAACCAGGCACTCAATTAACATTAAGAACTTTTCATACCGGAGGAGTATTCACTGGAGGTACGGCCAAACATGTGCGAGCCCCTTCGAATGGAAAAATCACATTCAATGAGGATTTAGTTCATCCGATACGTACACGTCATGGACATCCTGCTTTTCTATGTTCGATAGACGTGTATGTAACTATTGAGAGTGAAGATATTATTCACAATGTGAGTATTCCGTCCAAAAGTTTTCTTTTAGTTCAAAACGATCAATATGTAGAATCAGAGCAAGTGATTGCTGAGATTCGCGCGGGAACAGCCACTTTGAGTTTGAAAGAGAAGGTTCGAAAACATATTTGTTCTGATTCAGAAGGCGAAATGCACTGGAATACCAATGTGTATCATGCACCTGAATTCCAATATGGTAATGTTCATCTCTTAACAAAAACAAGTCATTTATGGATATTATTAGGGGAGCCATGTAAATCCAGTCTAGTCTGCCTTTCGATCCACAAGGATCAAGATCAAATGAACGCCCATTCTCGTTCTGGCAAGCGAAGATTTCTTTCTAACCCCTCAGTAACTAATAATCAAGTGAGACCAAAATTCTTTAGTTCGGAGTTTTATGGGAAAAGGGGCGATGAGATTCCCGATTATTCAGAATTTCATCGAATCAGATGTACGGGTTCTTTTAATCTCAGATCTGTGGCCATTCTAGACAAGAATTCTAATTTATTGTCAAAGAAGCGAAGAAATAGGTGTCTCATCCCACTTCAATCGATTCAAGAACTCGAGAACGACCTAAGGCCCTTTTCAGGTATCTCAATTGAACTACCGATCAATGGGATTTTCCGGAAAAATAATATTCTTGCGTATTTCGATGATCCTCGATATAGAATAAAGAACTCGGGAATTGTGGAATATGGGGTTATAGAAATGGATTCAATCTTCAAAAAAGAGGTGGAATATCGGCCTATAGAAATGGATTCAATCTTCAAAAAAGAGGTGGAATATGGGCCTATAGAAATGGATTTAATAGAAATGGATTTAATCGTCAAAAAAGAGGATGTCATTGAGTATCGAGGAGTCACGGAATTGAGGACAAAAGACCAAATAGTAGATCGAGTTTTTTTTCTTCCCGAGGAAGTCCATAGCTTACCCGAATCTTCTTCTCTAATGGTACGCCACAATAGTATTATTGGAGTAGATACACAAATCACTTTAAAGACAAGAAGCCGACTAGGCGGGTTGGTCCAAGTGGAGAGAAAAAAAAAAAGAATTTTTCTTAGAATTTTTCCTGGCGATATCCATTTTCCTGGAAAGACAGATAAGATATCCCCACATAGTAAGGAATACAAAAATTTGAAAAATGGGCTCTATATCCAACGGCTCAGACTTACCAAGAAAACGTCTTTTGTTTTAATTCGACCTGTAGTGACATATGAAATAACAGGGGGGAGCAATTTAGTAAGACTTTTACATACGACGGATCTATTGCGGGAAAAGGATACTGTACAACTTCAAATTGTCAATTATCTCTTTTATGCAAATGGCAATCGAATTCGCGTAATTTCGGCTACAAATAGTCAATTAGTTCGCACTTGTTTAGTATTGAATTGGGACCAAGACAAAAAAAGTTCTTCTAGTGACGAGGCCTGGGCTTCCGTTG